AATATTATAATATTGTAATAATGTATATATACACATTTTTGGAGGTAAAAAAGAAGTTGGGGCTTTAGTGTCATTCAGCCCCCGAGGTTAGTGTTAGCAATGTCTGTGGGTGTGTTTTCCCCATAAAATAGCTAGGAGGCTTCCTGTTTCCGGGGGGGTTTGCAGGATCATAGTAATCGTCCTAGTTTAGGGGGGTAGGGGGGTTTAACGAAAAAAAAAATTTTTTTATATTTTAACGGGAGGGGGCCTCATGTAGTAAGTCTTAGTAAAATAGGAGAATAATTCATCACTTATGTCCATGAAATCAGTTATGTATTTCTTAAGTCAAAGCCTTTTATCATTCATACCCTGTCCTTGTGATCAAGGAAGTGTTCCACCTTATTTGACAGATCTGTATGCACTGTGAAATGTCAATCGAAAGGAAAGAGAAAAAAGAGAACCAGCTGCGCTGTAGAGTGAACGCCCGGCATGGGGGGTCTCTCGGAGATGTACTCCACCATTAACTTATGCAAGCGTCGATGAAAGTGTGAGGAATAACATCAATATATGGCCCTGAAGTAGGAACCAAATGCCAGGAATAGTGCACTGAGTGAAACCCCCACAATAGTTGTCCCTCACCTTCAATAACCGTTGGCATTCAGAAATCACAGGTTGGTCGGTTCTTACTACATTAATATTTATTAACTCGACGGGATGGTGTGTCGGAGTATAACTTAACCAATGAGTTTACTGTTGAATCCCTAAATTTCGCCTGTTTGAAACCATTTAGTGGGGGTTTATCTGTTTATGCTTAATGTACCCCTTAGTAGATAGTTGATGAATGAGGGGGGTACACCTAGGTATGTTGATAATACATTAATGTCCTATGATATCATAGACATGTTTAATATAAATATATGGTGAAAATACATATATGTATTTTTGACATCAAGGAATAGTTTAATTTAGAATTCTAGCTTTGGGAGCTAGAGGTAGGAGTTAAAATCTCCTTTCTTTGAATGCAATCGGGAGGATTTTAGCCCCCGACGTCCGGCTTACAAGACCGGCGCTCTGACGCTGAGCTACGAATGCAGGAAAGTCCGAGGATTTTGTTCTCTAGCAGGCTTGCAAGAGGCATGAAAATGAGGAAGAGGGAGAAGTAGAGGACTGAGGCGAGTTGGCCGATGATAATGTAGGGATCTTCTACAGGCATTCCTCCAATTCAAGTGAGGATCATGACGTCAGCGACTAACACTCAGAAAAGGAACTGAGTTACGGGGCGGAATGTCAGGCTTCGGTGTTTTGAGGTGTGTAGAATGGGGACCACTATAAGTACAAGGATGGAGGCCAGGAGGGCCAGGACTCCTCCCAGTTTGTTTGGAATAGATCGCAGGATGGCGTAAGCAAACAAGAAGTATCATTCTGGCTTAATGTGTGGGGGAGTAACCAGGGGGTTGGCGGGTGTAAAATTGTCCGGGTCTCCAAGGAGGTTGGGGGAGAAAAGGGCTAAGGAGATGAGCACAATAAGGAGTGCGGCGAAGCCTAGGAGGTCTTTGTAGGAGAAGTAAGGGTGGAAGGGGATTTTATCTACTTTTGAGCTGAGGCCAAGGGGATTATTGGAGCCAGTCTCATGTAGGAAAAGCAGATGGATGAGCGTGGCACCAAGGATTACAAAGGGGAAGAGGAAGTGGAAGGCGAAGAAGCGGGTTAGTGTGGCGTTGTCAACAGAGAAGCCCCCTCAAATTCATTGGACAAGTGCGTTACCTACATAAGGGACGGCGGAGAGTAGGTTTGTGATGACAGTGGCCCCTCAGAATGACATTTGGCCCCATGGAAGGACGTAGCCAACAAAGGCGGTTATCATCACTAGTAGTAGAAGAATAACGCCTACGTTTCATGTCTCCTTGTAGAGAAATGAGCCGTAGTAAAGGCCTCGGCCGATGTGGAGATAAATGCAGACAAAAAAGAAAGAGGCGCCATTGGCGTGCATGTTTCGGATGAGTCAGCCGTAGTTTACGTCACGGCAGATGTGTGCGACAGAAGAGAAGGCAGTGTTAATATCTGCTGTGTAGTGCATTGCAAGGAAAAGGCCGGTTAAGATTTGGGCGATTAGGCAAAGGCCTAATAGGGACCCAAAATTCCATCAGGCAGAAATGTTCGAGGGGGCAGGGAGGTCGACTAGTGCGCCGTTTGCAATTTTCATAAGGGGGTGAGTTTTTCGTAGACTTGCCATTAGAGGTTCCTGTAGTTGAATACAACGGTGGTTTTTCAAGCCATTAGTCCTGGTTAAAGTCCTGGTAGGAATTATGACTTACTTGATGTGTTTATTTTTATTTGGGCTTGTTTTTGGGTTGGTGGCTGTTGCGTCCAACCCTTCTCCCTATTTTGCTGCTCTGGGGTTGGTAGTGGTGTCTGGCATGGGGTGTGGCATTTTAGCGGGGTACGGGGGACCTTTTCTTTCACTAGTTCTGTTTTTAATTTATTTAGGGGGGATGTTAGTTGTGTTTGCTTATTCGGCGGCGCTGGCCGCTGAGCCCTACCCTGAGAGTTGGGGAAGTCGGGCTGTTATGGTTTACATAGGGGTTTACACTATTGGTCTTGTGGTTGGGCTATTCATGTTTTGTGGGGGTTGAAACGAGTATTCCTGGGTGCCTGCTGATGAGCTGGCTGATTTTTCTTTATTTCGGGGGGATATCGGAGGGGTTGCTTTAATATATTCGTTTGGGGGTGGCATGTTGTTAGTGGGGGCCGGGGTTTTGTTATTAACCTTATTTGTTGTGTTGGAGCTAACTCGGGGGCTTAGCCGGGGGGCTTTGCGGGCTGTCTAAAGTAAGAATAGCAGCATAGTAAGGGCTAGGGTTAGTGCAAAAGTGGCGAGGTATGTCTTAACTAAGCCTCGTTGGAAATTACCGGTGGTAATAATCAGGGGCATGTTTAGGGTGGCGGTGGCTTTAGGGCCAACTTTTTCTAATCATGATTGGTCGACTGTTTGACTGGCAATTGTTTGGCCGAGAAGAAGGTTGACTTTTGGGACAAATCGGTGAATAATAGTTGGAAAGAACCCAAGTATGTTTGAGAAGTGATGTGGGGTTAGATAAGGGGTTGGTTTGAACTGTTTGTTGGTTAAGCTTGCGAGTTCCAGGGCAATCATTAGACCGGCGATTGTGACCGCCAGGGCAGCTAGTTTGAGGGAGGGGTGTATTGTCATGACCGGGGTTTTATGGGGGAGGAGGTTTGAGGTAAGCAGGAGGCCTGCAATGATGCTGCCTCAAGCTAGGCGTTTGATAGGGTTGATAACCGCTGGGTTGTTTTCGTTGATAGGGGAGAGGGCGTTAAATCGAGGGTGGCCTATTGACACGAAGAAGACTACGCGTAGACTGTATACTGCTGTGAAAGAGGTGGCTAAGAGGGTCAGAGTAAGGGCTCAGGCGTTTAAGTAAGAGGTATTCAGGGCTTCAATAATGGCATCTTTGGAGAAAAACCCGGCCAGGAAAGGGGTTCCCGTGAGGGCAAGGCTCCCAATTGTAAGGCAGGAGGATGTAAAGGGGGTTAATTGGTGTATTCCTCCTATCTTTCGGATGTCTTGCTCGTCGTTAAGGCTGTGAATAATGGAGCCGGAGCACAAAAATAACATGGCCTTAAAGAAGGCATGTGTGCAGATGTGGAGGAAAGCTAGTTGAGGCTGGTTGAGGCCGATGGTGACTATCATTAAACCAAGTTGGCTGGATGTTGAGAAAGCTACGATTTTTTTGATGTCATTTTGGGTTAAGGCACATGTGGCTGTAAATAGCGTAGTTAGGGCTCCTAAACATAGACAAATGGTCGAGGCGGTTGGGTTGGTATTTATTAATGGGCTTAGTCGAATGAGAAGGAAAATACCAGCAACGACCATTGTGCTTGAATGAAGTAGGGCAGACACTGGCGTTGGGCCCTCTATTGCAGAGGGTAGTCAGGGGTGTAGGCCGAATTGAGCTGACTTACCAGTGGCTGCAACAATTAGGCCCAGAAGAGGGAGGGTTATGTCAAAGTCTTTTGTATTAGCAAAAATTTGTGTGAGCTCTCAGGAGTTAACGTGGGTGGCAAATCATGCTATGGCCAGAATTAGGCCGATGTCCCCAACTCGGTTATACACTACTGCTTGGAGGGCGGCTGTATTAGCGTCGGCCCGGCCATATCATCAGCCGATTAGTAGGAATGACATGATGCCAACTCCTTCCCAGCCAATGAAGAGCTGGAAGAGATTGTTTGCCGTCACAAGCACAATCATAGCGATAAGGAAAACTAGAAGGTATTTAAAAAAGCGGTTTATGAAGGGGTCGGCGTGCATGTATCAAGCTGCAAATTCTAGGATTGACCAGGTAACATAGAGGGCGATAGGGGTAAAGACAATTGCGTAGAAGTCGAACTTAAAGCTGATGTTGATATCAAAGGGGCCGGTGTTTATTCAGGTCCAAGAAGTGACGATAACCTCTGCGCCTTCGTGGAGGAAGAGAGACAAGGGAATAAGGCTGGTTAAGAAAGCAAACTTGACCGCTGTCTTGACGTGGGAGAGGGCTCAGTCTTCTTTCTGAGGGGCCGGGCTAAATGATGTTAGTACTGGGAAAGCCAAGAGCGCGAGAAGCACCATGAGGCTTGAAGTAAGGATGAGGGGGGTGAAAAACATAGCTGCTACTTGGATTTGCACCAAGAGTCTTTGGTTCCTAAGACCAACGGATGAGCTGTTATCCTTTAGAAGCGGGGAGGACGCGCTATTGAGCTTGGCTGGAGGCCCCGGGACTTGTCCTTACTAGCAAGGTGGGGCAGAGGTCGGTGTAAGTTTTTCATCACTAGGGTGGTGAGGAAAGTGGGCTACTAAGGGTCCTTGCCTGTATAAGATTGAAGTGGGGCTAGGCAATGCTGATGTTACCATTTCCGATGGTGCTATGGTATTGTTATCATAAGGAGGCTCTGAATAGCACGGGGGGCAGGGATAGCTGCTACTTGGATTTGCACCAAGAGTCTTTGGTTCCTAAGACCAACGGATGAGCTGTTATCCTTTAGGAGCAGGAGTCGAGTGAGCTTTGGAGTCCAACCAAAGTCGCGGAGATTAGCAGTCTTCGTTGCTGCGAGCCTCTCTCGGTGGATAAGAGGGGTCTAACCTCTATTTTTAGAATCACAATCTAATGTCTTTATTAAACTATATCTACAGTAGACCCAGCCTCAGACTAGTTCGGGTTTAGCCATAAGTAGCAGGAGGGGGAGGAGGTGGAGGGCCATAATTAGGTGTTCCCGGGTATGGGAGGGGTCTAAGGCAATGATGTGTGAGGGCAGTGGGCCTCGTTGTGTCATTAGGAACATGTAGAGTGAGTAGCTAGCTGTAATTAGCATGCCTAGTCCTGTGAGAGCGAGGGTTCATCAAGATCAGTTAAATAGGGAGGTAACAATTATTAACTCTCCCATGAGGTTGGGAAGTGGGGGTAGGGCTAGGTTAGCAAGGCTCCCAATGAACCACCAGGCAGTTATAAGGGGCAGGGCCATTTGCAGTCCTCGGGCTAGCAGCATTGTTCGGCTATGGGTGCGTTCGTAGTTTGTATTAGCTAGGCAGAAAAGGGCTGAGGATGTGAGACCGTGGGCAATTATGAGGATTAGGGCGCCTGCAAATCCTCAAGGGGTTTGGATCAAGATTCCCCCTACTACCAAGCCCATATGGCTTACTGAAGAGTAGGCAATTAGGGATTTGAGGTCTGTTTGGCGGAGGCAGATAGAGCCGGTCATAATAATACCCCATAGTGCAAAAATAATAAAAGGGTAGCTAAGTTCTTTGGTGAGGGGCTCAAGAACTAGCATGATTCGCATCATACCATAGCCCCCTAGTTTCAGAAGAACTGCGGCTAGGACTATTGAGCCTGCAACGGGGGCTTCGACGTGCGCTTTGGGGAGTCAAAGGTGTACGCCATAGAGCGGTATTTTGACCAGGAAAGCCACAAGGCAGCCGGCCCATCAAAGCTTGTCCGCGTAGCTGGAGAGGGTTAGGGGGTTTGAGTACTGTAGGGTAAGAAGAGAAAGAGTTCCGGTTGTGTTTTGGAGAATAAGAAGGGCAACTAGAAGTGGGAGGGACCCTGCAAGGGTATAGAATAAGAAATAAATGCCTGCGTTAAGGCGTTCTATTTGGTTGCCTCAACGGGTAATAATGATAAGTGTGGGGATAAGGGTGGCTTCAAATATAACATAGAACATAATGATCTCGGTTGCTCCAAAGGCTATAATTAAGAAGATTTGCAGGGAGGTTAGGAGGGTAATATATATTCGTTGGCGTACGACGGGCTCTGTCGTTGTGTGGTTCTGGCTTGCAAGGATTATTAGGGGAAGAAGTCAGCAGGTGAGTACTAATAGGGGGGTAGATAAAGGGTCTGTGGCAATGTAGGGGGAAAGGGTTACTCATCCTGTTTCAGAGGGGTGGTTTAGTCAGGATAGGCTAATAGTAGCAATAATTAAACTTTGAGCGAGGGTGGTAGGCCACAGTCACTTAGCGGGGGACAACCAGGCTGTTGGTACGAGCATTAGGGTTGGGATTAAAATTTTTAGCATTGTAGTAGGTTTAAGCTTTGAAGGTGGTCTGTGCCGTGAGTGCGAGCGGTGGCAACAAGTAAAGCGAGGCCTGCACTTGCTTCACAGGCTGAGAATGCTAAGAGAAGCATGGGAGTTGTTGAGAAGCCTGAGGCGTCTAGTTGCAGGGCTCAGACGGACAAGGCAATAAATAGGGAGAGCATCATTCCTTCCAGGCAGAGAAGAGCGGAAAGAAGGTGAGTTCGGTGAAATGCCAAGCCTGTGAGGCCAAGGAGGAATGCGGATGAAAAGGCGAAGTGTACGGGGGTCATTAGACAATTATGGACTTTAACCAGAAGCTTTTGAGCCGAAATCAAATGTTTTTCTTAAACTAACTGTCTATTCAGCCCATTCAAGGCCTCCTTGTAGCCATTCATAAATAAGGCCTAGTGTTAACAGGGTAAGGACGGCGGTGGCTCAGAAGAAAGTTAGTAGGGGGGATGCCAGTTGGTCTCCTCAGGGGAGAGGGAGGAGGAGTGCAATTTCGAGGTCAAATAGTAGGAATAGGATGGCTACTAGAAAAAATCGGAGGGAGAAGGGAAGCCGGGCGGACCCGAGGGGGTCGAACCCACATTCATATGGGGATAACTTTTCATGGTCAGGGGTCATTTGGGGAAGTCAGAATGAGACAACTATGAGGATTAGGGAGAGAGTAAATGTAATTGTAATTACAGTTGTAATTAGGTTCATTATCTTTCCTTGGACTTTAACCAAGACCAGGTGATTGGAAGTCACTTATACTGTTTTAGTACTAGAAAGATTAGGATCCTCATCAGTAGATAGAGACGTAAAGGAAGAGCCATACGACGTCTACGAAGTGTCAGTATCAGGCAGCTGCTTCAAACCCGAAGTGGTGGTCAGATGTAAAATGGTATAGAATCTGTCGTAGGAGGCAGATTGCTAGAAATGTTGAGCCAATAATTACGTGAAGGCCGTGGAATCCTGTGGCTACGAAGAAGGTTGAGCCATAGACCCCGTCTGCAATTGTGAAAGGGGCTTCATAATATTCTATTGCTTGTAGGAAGGTAAAGTAGAAGCCAAGAAGAATTGTTAAGGTGAGGGAGTGAATAGCTTGTTTACGTTCCCCTTCTATGATGCTGTGGTGGGCTCAAGTCACTGTTACACCAGAGGCAAGCAGTACGGCGGTGTTGAGAAGAGGGACTTCGAAGGGGTCCAAGGCGGTGATTCCTGCAGGAGGTCAGTACCCCCCTAGTTCAGGGGTTGGGGCGAGGCTGGCATGATAAAAAGCTCAAAAGAATCCTAGGAAGAAGAAGACTTCAGAGGTAATGAATAGAATCATTCCTCAGCGAAGGCCTTTTTGGACGGGGGGCGTGTGATGTCCTTGAAAGGTCCCCTCTCGTACTACGTCACGTCATCACTGGTATATTGTAAGGAGCAAGAGAATAGTTCCAAGAGTTAAGAGTACTGTTGAGTGGAAGTGAAACCAGGTTGCGAGACCTGATGTCATAAGAAGGGCGGCAACTGCGCCCGTTAGGGGCCAGGGGCTGGGGTCGACTATGTGATAAGGGTGTGCTTGATGTGCCATTAAACGTTCTCTTGTAGATACAGGGAAAGGAGTAGTACGAAGACATAGGCTTGGATCATTGCGACCGCAACTTCCAGAATTGTCAGCAGGTAAAGAACAATTGTGGTTAAGATTGCGACAGTGGGCATGACGGATAGAAGCACGTAGGCTGCTGTTGCGATAAGTTGAATTAGTAGGTGACCTGCTGTGAGGTTAGCGGTCAATCGCACGCCCAGGGCTAAGGGGCGGATGAATAGGCTAATAGTCTCAATGATAATTAGGATCGGAATAAGAGGAACAGGTGTTCCTTCAGGGAGTAGATGGGCTATTGCTGCTTTTGGCTGGTTGCGCAGTCCGATAATTACGGTGGCTAGTCAGAAGGGGACAGCCAGTCCCAGATTAAGGGATAGTTGTGTTGTGGGCGTATATGTGTAGGGGAGGAGGCCTAGTATGTTTAAGCTGATTAGGAATATCATTAAGGCAGTGAGAATGAGGGCCCATTTGTGCCCTCCTTGGTTAATGGGGGAGAGAAGCTGATAAACAAAGCGGTTAATAGTCCACCCTTGAAGTGTGAGTAGGCGGTTGGTTAATCATCGGGAGGCTGGAGAGGGGAAAAGGACTCAAGGTAGAAGGAGTGCGAGGGCTATTAGAGGGATGCCAAATAACACGGGGGACATAAATTGGTCAAAGAAGCTTAGTTCCATGGTCAGGTTCAGGGCTCTGTTTTAGGTATTTTTGCGCTTAATAGGGTTGGCTCATTGGGGAATTCGTGGGCCATAACTTTGGATGGGAGAATTACTAGGAACACTAGTCAAGTGAAGATAATGGTGGCGAACCAGGGTGAGGGGTTGAGTTGGGGCATATCGCTAAGGGTGGGAGGGAGTCACCAATCTTTAGCTTAAAAGGCTAACGCTAGGCCCTGTTTAGCTTCTTAGCGAGGCGTCTTGAAGCATCTGGGCGGATCAGTCTTCAAAGCGTTGTAGGGGAATAGCCTCTACAACGATAGGTATAAAGCTGTGGTTTGCGCCACAAATTTCAGAACATTGTCCGTAGTATACTCCGGAGCGTGTGGCAATAAAGGCTGTCTGGTTAAGCCGGCCCGGAACCGCATCTATTTTTACTCCGAGGGCTGGGAGTGCTCATGAGTGGAGGACGTCGTCGGCCGAGACTAGTATACGAATGGGGGTGTCTACAGGGACTACTATCCGGTGGTCCGCCTCTAGAAGACGGAACTGGCCGGGGGCAAGGTCAGAGGTGGGGATTATGTACGAATCAAATAGAAGTTCTTGGAAGTCTGTATATTCATAGCTTCAGTATCATTGATGGCCTACTGCTTTAATGGTTAAAGCAGGTTTGTTAATCTCGTCCATTAGGTAAAGAATTCGTAGGGAGGGTATAGCGAGGGAAACTAGTACGGCGGCGGGGAGGACCGTTCATACAATTTCTAGCTCTTGGGAGTCTAAAGTGTTTTTATCAACTATTTTAGTAGTTAATATTATACAAATAATGTATATTACAAATACGCTAATGAGGACAAGCATTACTATAGCGTGATCATGAAAGTGCAGAAGTTCTTCTATCAGTGGGGATGCTGCATCTTGAAATCCTAGTTGGGAGGGATGGGCCATTGGTTGTTCAAGATACGTGGGAATTTAACCCACACTTCTACCTCGACAAGGTAATGTAATGTACTGTTTTACTAGTATCTTATAAAGAAAGTGGCAGAGCGGCTATGTGATTGGCTTGAAACCAGTTTATGGGGGTTCAACTCCTCCCTTTCTCGTTAGTTAGGTTGGACTTGAACAAAGGCTGGCTCCTCAAATGTGTGGTATGGTGGGGGGCAGCCATGGAGCCATTCGATGTTCATCGAAGTCATGCCCACGCCTGAAACTTCTCGTTTAGAGGCAAAGGCTTCTCAGATAATGAAAAGGAATAGAATAACGGCAAGAAGGGAGATTAAAGAGCCGAGGGAGGATACCGTATTCCAGAGAGCATAGGCGTCTGGGTAGTCGGAGTAACGTCGGGGCATGCCTGCAAGGCCTAGGAAGTGTTGGGGGAAGAAAGTCAGGTTTACCCCTACAAACATGATAACGAAGTGTACTTTTGTTAGGAAGTCATGAAGGGTGTAGCCCGTGAAGAGTGGAAATCAGTGAACGAAGCCTGCAATAATGGCAAACACGGCCCCCATGGACAGGACGTAGTGGAAGTGGGCGACTACGTAGTAAGTGTCGTGGAGAATAATGTCAAGGGAGGAGTTGGCTAGAATAATACCAGTTAAGCCCCCTACCGTGAAGAGGAAAATGAAACCAAGAGCCCAGAGAAGGGGGGTGTCTCACTTAATATGGCCGCCATGGAGGGTGGCAAGTCAGCTAAAGACTTTTACACCGGTTGGAATCGCAATAATCATAGTGGCAGAAGTAAAGTATGCTCGAGTATCTACGTCCATCCCTACTGTAAACATGTGGTGGGCCCATACGATAAAGCCTAGCAGGCCAATGGCCATTATGGCCCATACCATGCCCATATATCCGAAGGGTTCTTTTTTACCAGTATAGTAGGCAACAATATGTGAAATTATTCCAAACCCGGGCAGAATTAAAATATAGACCTCCGGATGCCCAAAGAACCAAAATAGGTGTTGATATAAAATTGGGTCCCCTCCTCCTGCGGGGTCAAAGAAAGTGGTGTTCAGGTTTCGATCTGTGAGCAGCATCGTAATAGCTGCAGCTAGGACAGGGAGGGATAAGAGTAAAAGTACGGCAGTAATTAGTACAGCCCAGACAAACAGGGGCATCTGGTAGGCGGACATGGCAGGTGGCTTCATATTAAAAATTGTAGTGATAAAATTAATAGCCCCTAAAATTGAAGAGATCCCGGCTAAGTGGAGGGAAAAAATTGCAAGATCTACGGAGGCCCCTGCGTGGGCGAGGTTACCAGCAAGGGGTGGGTAGACAGTCCATCCTGTGCCGGCCCCGGCTTCTACAGCCGAAGAGGTAAGGAGAAGGAGGAAGGAAGGTGGTAGCAGTCAGAAGCTTATGTTGTTTATTCGAGGGAAAGCCATGTCGGGTGCCCCGATCATTAGGGGCACAAGTCAGTTGCCAAAGCCCCCAATTATGATTGGCATAACCATAAAGAAAATTATTACAAAAGCATGTGCTGTAACGATAACATTATAAAGTTGGTCGTCGCCCAGGAGGGGTCCAGGTTGACTGAGTTCTGCCCGAATTAGAAGGCTCAAGGCTGTGCCGACTATTCCAGCTCAGGCACCAAATACTAGGTAGAGGGTGCCAATGTCTTTGTGATTGGTCGAAAAGAATCATCGTGTGATGGCCACAGGTAAGATGGCTGAGGGACAAGCGGTGGGTTGTAGCCCCATAAACAGAGGTTTAAGTCCTCTTCTTATCAAGCCTTGAGGTGTTTACATATCAGATTGCAAATCTGAAGTCGCAGGCTAGCGTCTGCCGGGGCTTTCCCCCGCCTCCGCCCCGCCCGAACAGGCGGGGGAAAGGTAGACGGAAGCTCGTTGGTTGGAGCGTTTAGCTGTTAACTAAAAGATTATAGGATCGAGGCCTATCCGTCTAGAAAGGCTTTAGCTTAATTAAAGTGTCTGCTTTGCATGCAGAAGATGTGGGTTAGACCCCTGCAAGTCTTATCAGGGGCTAAGAGATTTTCACTCTTGCTTAGGGCTTTGAAGGCCCTTGGTCTTGTGCTAACCTAAGTCCCTTAGAATGTTGCAAGGGCAAGGATTGTAGGGGTTATGGGAAGTATTAACAAGGTTCCTATGGCAGTTAGGGCAAGGGGGAAGGTATGTTGAGAGGATGGAAGGCGTCATGGGGTAGTACCGGTTGGAAGGTTTGGGGCTATGGTAAGGGCTATTGCATAACAGATGCGGAGGTAGAAAAATAAGCTGAGGAGTGCTGTTAGGGCTGCTAGGGTCGCCAGCGGCATTAGGTCTTGCTTGGTCAATTCTTGAAGAATCAGTCACTTAGGTATAAACCCGGATAGTGGTGGGAGGCCCCCTAGTGATAGGAGGAGTAGGGGTATAAGGGCTGTTTTTATCGGTGATGCCCCTTGTTCGGTGGATAGTTTGTTAAGGGAGCCGGCTTTGCAGGCTAGGAAAGTTAGGAATACTGAGGCGGTCATTGTGATGTAAAGAGCTAGCGTGAGAAGCGTAATGCTCGGTATGTAGCTCATAACAATAATTATCCAGCCAAGGTGGGAGATAGAGGAGTAGGCCATGATTTTCCGTGTTTGAGTCTGGCTAAGGCCGCCCCAGCCTCCAATAAGAAGTGAGGCAGTACCGAGAGCAATAAGGAGTGCAGAGGTGTCCGTTTGAATCTGAAGGAGAAGGGCGAGGGGGGCCAGTTTTTGTCATGATGCTAAAAGTAGTCCTGTGAGGAGGTCTAGGCCTTGCATAACTTCCGGCATCCACCCGTGGACTGGGGCTAGTCCTAGTTTAAGGGCTAGGGCTAGGGAGATGAGCGTAATTGCAAAGGGGTGCGCTTCATGTGCGATGTTTCACGCGCCAGTTAGTCATGCGTTAGTGACTGAGCCAAAAAGTAGTATGGCAGCTCCTGATGCTTGAACCAAAAAGTACTTAGTGGCGGCTTCGACTGCCCGTGGGTGAAAGTGCCGGGCTATGATGGGAATAATTGCAAGGGTATTAATTTCTAGCCCCATCCATGCTAATACTCAGTGGGAGCTTGCGAATGTGAGTATAGTTCCTAGGCCTAGCGCAAAGAGGAGTGCAGCTGAGATACGAGGGTTCATTAGTAAAGGAAGGATTTTAACCAACATTCTTGGGGTATGGGCCCAAAAGCTTAATATTAGCTGACTTTACTAGGAAGTGGTGTAGTGGAAGCACTAAGAGTTTTGATCTCTTCAGGTAGGGTTCGAACCCCTTCTTTCTAAGGAGTTGGAAGGACTTTAACCTTCATTATTCACTCTATCAAAGTGGCCCTTTGTTTCAGGCACAGCTCCTGGACTATAAGTGTGGGGGGAGGCCTACCAGAGCAATAGGTAGGGCTAGGTGTCAAATAACGAGGGCGAGGGTTAAGGGCAGAAAATTTTTCCAGATTAAGTGCATGAGCTGGTCATAACGGAATCGGGGGTAGGATGCTCGAACTCAAAGGAACAGTACGGAAAGCAGGGCCGCTTTTGTTATGAGATTGATGGCTGTGAGCTCAGGGAAAAGGGGGATGTGGGAGGCGCCTAAAAAGAGGGTGGCAGATAGGGTATTTATAAGTAAAATATTGGCATACTCTGCCAGGAAAAAGAGGGCAAAGGGCCCACCTGCATACTCTACGTTGAAGCCAGATACTAGTTCTGACTCTCCTTCCGTAAGGTCAAAAGGGGCTCGATTGGTCTCAGCAAGCGTGGAAATATATCATATTGCAGCTAAGGGTCAGGCGGGCAGTAGCAGTCACACGCTTTCTTGCGCAATGTTGAAGGTTTGAAGGGTGAAACCGCCGGTGAAAATCACAAGGCAGAGCAGGATGAGTCCAAGACTCACTTCATACGAGATGGTTTGGGCTACTGCCCGTAGGGCCCCAATTAAAGCATACTTTGAATTGGATGCCCATCCTGAGCCTAAAATCGAATACACGGCGAGGCTGGATAAGGCTAGAATAAATAGAAGGCCAAGGTTAAGGTCTACCACGGGGTAAGGCATTGGCATAGGGGCTCAAAGGGTAAGTGCAAGAGTAAGGGCTAATATGGGGGCAAAGAGAAAGAGGAATGGGGAGGCCGCGGAGGGTCGGATTGGTTCTTTAATAAATAATTTTACGCCGTCTGCGATGGGCTGTAGCAGGCCGTAGGGCCCTACGATATTTGGTCCTTTTCGTAGTTGCATGTAGCCTAGCACTTTACGCTCGAGGAGGGTCAAGAAAGCCACTGCTAGTAGGACGGGAACAATAAAAGCGAGGGGGTTAATAATGTAAGTTATAAGCGTACAAATCATAGTTAAGGAGAGGACTTGAACCTCTGTATAAAGGGCTTAGGCCTTTTGCATTCGCCGGGCTCTGCCACCTTAACAGCCCTTTTCTTAGGCCGGGGCGTAGCTCCCAGTTGCCCATTTTAGTTGGTTTCGTTGGGTGATGGGAGAGGCGTGCCTGGGGCATGGGCCTCCTCTTTTCGGTCCTTTCGTACTAGAAAAGGGCGCATCATAGATAGAAACTGACCTGGATTGCTCCGGTCTGAACTCAGATCACGTAGGACTTTAATCGTTGAACAAACGAACCCTTAATAGCGGCTACACCATTAGGATGTCCTGATCCAACATCGAGGTCGTAAACCCCCTTGTCGATATGGGCTCTAAAAGAGGATTGCGCTGTTATCCCTAGGGTAACTCGGTCCGTTGATCGGCATGGCCGGATCTAGCTGGTCAGAATTTCTGTTACTTAGAGTTGTCACTCTTAGTTTTAGGAGGATGGTGCTCCCATTCCACATGGGGGTTATTTATTTCCCCGCGGTCGCCCCAACCAAAGACATTCGGGCAGGCCTATTTAGTTCATTCTGTTGTGCCAGAGTAATTGACATAGGCTGCTTTCGTGTCTGAAGCTCCATAGGGTCTTCTCGTCTTATGTTGGTGTCCCCGCTTCTGCACGGGGAGATCAATTTCATTGACATGAAAAAGGAGACAGTCAAGCCCTCGTCTTGCCATTCATACCGGTCTTTATTTAAAAGACAAGTGATTGCGCTACCTTTGCACGGTCAAAATACCGCGGCCGTTGAACATATAGTCACTGGGCAGGCAGGACCTCTTATTCTTTACTTTTGCAAGAGGCGATGTTTTTGGTAAACAGGCGAGGCTTTATGTGTTTGCCGAGTTCCTTCTCTTTCTTTTAGTCTTTCCTTGAGGACACTCTTGTGTAAGGTTAACGGTTAAGTTTTGGAGGCTTTTCTTGTTGACTTTTTTTATGCTCAGTACCCTCTGTTTATTGGGGCCGTTATGAGTCGGTGGGGGGTCCATTCCGACTTACACATGTGTCAGGAGAGAGTCGGGCTCTCTTATTACTCATTCTAGCATAATCGCTCCCATGGGGGCATGGGACGGCCCGGTATTTTTAGAGGGATAAGATATAAAATCGGTATAGTAGGAGTATATAAATATGTCTGAGCTTTAACGCTTTCTATGTGGATGGCTGCTTTTAGGCCCACCAAAACATTATACCTTTAATTAACTATGATCTTTACCCTTCTTCAAAAGTTGTGTCTTGTTTCAAAGGAGCTGTACCTCCTTTGACTAACGCTCGCTGCTTCTCTGGCTTGTCTATTAAGATAAGGTTCTGAGTGAGGGGAGAAGCGTCGAGGCTGAACTTCTATTCATTTCTCGGGCAACCAGCTATAACTAAGTTCGGTAGATTTATCACCTCTACCCAAAGATCGTCCCACTCTTTTGCCACAGAGACGGGTTTGCCCTATAGATTAGGCTGTCTTGGGGTAGCTCACTTAGTTTCGGGGGGCCAAACTAAAATGCATTTTGCTTGGGGGACACTGGCTAAATCATGATGCAAAAGGTACGAGGGGGAGTCTCTGCATTTTTAAACTTTACTGAGCTGTTTCATCTCTCTTTCAGCGTTCCCTTGCGGTACTTTTTCTATTGCTCCGTAGGTCCTTTTCTGTCGCCCATACTCAGGAGGAAAAATGGTTTGTTTTATATTTGTTAGTTTGTTTGGGGTTATTAATGAGGGGATGTTGTTATTAGGGGAGGGGGCTAGCTGTTGGGTATCAGGGCGACCCGGTTTGCACGGGTGACTTCTCAGTGTAAGGGAGACGCTATATCTGTGCTTAGCTAAGCCCTGTTTTACCAAGTACACCTTCCAGTACACTTACCATGTTACGACTTGCCTCCCCTTTGCTGGTCTGATGTTTTAGCTAAAAAGTTCGAGTGCTTGGGGAGAGTGACGGGCGGTATGTGCGCGCTTCAGGGCCGGTTTCAGCAGGACGCTCTATTTCCTGCTTACTACTAAATCCTCCTTCAGATGCATTTTTTCAGGGCATCATTCGTATTCCCTGGTTAGGGAATGTAGCCCATTTCTTCCCTTTCCATACGCTACACCTCGACCTGACGTTCTGGGCAGTGCCAATTATGATTACTATTGAGCCCTCAGGGGGTAAGCTTGCGACGGCGGTATATAGGCGGGGGGAACAAGAAAAGGTGAGGTTGAACGGGGATTATCGGTTCTAGAACAGGCTCCTCTAGGGGGATCTAAAGCACCGCCAAGTCCTTTGGGTTTCAAGCTGGTGCTCTTACTTCCCAGGCGGGCAGCATATGTGGTGTGCTGCCAATGTTTAGGGCTAAGCATAGTGGGGTATCTGATCCCAGTTTGTATCATAGCTTTCGTGGGGTCAAGAAGTTTAAAGCCACTTTCGTTGTTGGGCTTCCTGCCTCTCTAATGCGTATAACTGCTCTGAGGGTCTTCGGCTTTATTAGACTGTCTTACTTAAACCACGCTTTACGCCGGTGGCTATCAACTTGGGCCTCTCGTATAACCGCGGTGGCTGGCACGAAATTAACCGGCTCTGTTAGCTTTAACTAAGTCAAGTTTTCACTTATGGCTTAATATTTATCACTGCTGAGTTCCCTTGGGGGTGTGGCGATGCAAGGCGTCGTGGGCTAAGTAGGGTTGTGCCTGATACCCGCTCCTTGTCCCCGGGCAGGGGATTATTAGGGCATCCTCACAGGGGCGCGGATACTTGCATGTGTAAGTCTAGCTAGAGTTGATAGCAAAGTCAGGACCAAGCCTTTGTGCCTACGGAGCTTTCTAGGGCCCATCTTAACGTCTTCAGCGTCATGCTTTAAATAAGCTACGTTAGC